CATTTCAATTAGTTGATAATATTAGTTTAGTTGAATTTTTTTTGAAAGATTTTTTTTTCATTCACGCCTAATCCATATCGAGTAGACCTTGTCATTGTGAGAATTCTTAATTCATGAGTTATAGGGAGGGACTTATGTCACCACAAACAGAGACTAAAGCAAATGTTGGATTTAAAGCAGGTGTTAAAGATTACAAATTGACTTATTATACTCCTGAATACGAAACCAAAGATACTGATATCTTGGCAGCATTCCGAGTAACTCCTCAACCCGGAGTTCCGCCTGAAGAAGCAGGGGCAGCGGTAGCTGCGGAATCTTCTACTGGTACATGGACAACTGTGTGGACTGATGGACTTACCAGTCTTGATCGTTACAAAGGACGATGCTACCACATTGAGGCTGTTCCTGGAGAGGATAGTCAATATATTGCTTATGTAGCTTATCCTTTAGACCTTTTTGAAGAAGGTTCTGTTACTAACATGTTTACTTCCATTGTAGGTAATGTATTTGGTTTCAAAGCTCTACGAGCTCTACGTTTGGAGGATTTGCGAATTCCCCCTGCTTATTCCAAGACTTTCCAAGGCCCGCCTCACGGTATCCAGGTTGAAAGAGATAGGTTGAACAAGTATGGTCGTCCTCTATTGGGATGTACTATTAAACCTAAATTGGGATTATCCGCAAAGAACTATGGTAGAGCGGTTTATGAATGTTTACGTGGTGGACTTGATTTTACCAAAGATGATGAAAACGTAAACTCACAGCCATTTATGCGTTGGAGAGACCGTTTCTTATTTTGTGCTGAAGCTATTTATAAAGCGCAAGCCGAAACCGGTGAAATCAAAGGGCATTACTTGAATGCTACTGCAGGTACATGTGAAGAAATGATGAAAAGGGCCCAGTTTGCTAGAGAATTAGGAGCTCCTATCGTAATGCACGACTACTTAACTGGGGGATTCACTGCAAATACTAGTTTGGCTCATTATTGCCGTGACAATGGTCTACTTCTTCACATCCACCGCGCAATGCATGCAGTTATTGATAGACAGAAAAATCATGGTATGCATTTCCGTGTACTAGCTAAAGCATTACGTATGTCTGGTGGAGATCATATTCACTCTGGTACAGTAGTAGGTAAACTGGAAGGGGAACGTGAGATGACTTTAGGTTTTGTTGATTTATTACGTGACGATTTTATTGAAAAAGACAGAAGTCGCGGTATTTTCTTCACTCAAGATTGGGTTTCTATGCCAGGTGTTATTCCTGTGGCTTCCGGGGGTATTCATGTTTGGCATATGCCTGCCCTGACTGAAATCTTTGGGGATGACTCTGTACTACAGTTTGGTGGCGGAACTTTAGGACACCCTTGGGGTAATGCTCCAGGTGCAGTAGCTAACCGTGTAGCTTTAGAAGCGTGTGTACAAGCTCGTAATGAGGGACGTGACCTTGCTCGCGAAGGTGTTGAAATTATCCGTGAAGCTAGCAAATGGAGCCCTGAACTTGCGGCTGCTTGTGAAGTATGGAAAGAGATCAAATTTGAATTCGAACCTGTAGATAAGCTAGATAAATAAAGAGAAAATATAAGTGTGCATAATTCAGTAATTCCTGTTTGTTCTCCTAATTGATTGCAATTAAATTCGGCCCAATCTTTTTCTAAAAAAAGATTGAGCCGAATAATAAAAAAGAAAAAATGAGCATCCTATTTATTTGCATATATTTTTTATATTATATGTAGATACCTTACCTATTTAACCATATATATAAGATCTAAATACAAAATAAGATCGAAGACTAGACTAAACAACTCAATACTTTTTTTTATTTTTTTTTGTTTATGCGATCCATAATTAATCCTTTGGATCCATGGGACGGGTAGATAGAGTCCTTATTTATATCTTTTAGTTTCAGGTCATAGACGGAAGGAAGGCTTCCTTTTCCCTATCCTATATATATTGTCTTTTTCGTTCCATGTTGAAATGAAATAGAAACTGCATTTTGGATTATACGACATTATACGAGAACGAATTTTTTATTTCTAGGAAGAAACAATTATTTCTTTTTTCGATCAGAATTTTTTTGTACATTACATGAAAGAAGGCTGCGTCTTTCTATTTTAAAATTGAGAAAAAGATTGTATCAATATATATTCAACAATATGTATTCAAGTAATACCTAGAAAAAGAGAATCACACCTGCTTATTAATAAACAACCCTAACGCTCGGATTCATATGCTTAATTCCTGATAGAGAATAAAATAGTAAAATAGATAGATTATTTTATTCATTGAATGACTATTCGTCTATTGTATTTAGGGAGCAGGAAGACTCTATGGGAAAATGGTGGTTCAATTCGAGGTTGTCCAACGGGAAGTTAGAGCATAGGTGTGTGTTAAGTAAATCAATGGATAGTGTTGATGGTATTGGGCATACCAGTCGAAGTGAAGAACCTATTCGAAATGATACGAATAAAAAGATTCCTAATTGGAATCGTAGTGATAATTCTAGTTTCACTAATGTTGATTATTTATTTGATGTCAGGGATATTTGGAGTTTGATCTCTGATGAGACTTTTTTAGTTAGGGATAGTAATGGGGATAGTTATTTTGTCTATTTTGATATTGAAAATCAGATTTTTGAGATTGAAAATGATAGTTCTTTTCAGAATGAACTAGAAAGTTTTTTTTCTATTTCTAGTTATTTGAATAGTGGGTCTAAGAGAAAGAATCACCACTATTATCATTACATGTATGATACTCAATCTAGTTGGAATAATCACATTAATAGTTGCATTGATAATTATCTTCGTTTTGAAATGAGTATTAATAGTTCTATTTTGGGTAGTACTGATAATTACAGTGACAGTTCCGTTTATAATTTTATTTGTACTGAAAATATAAGTAGTAGTGAAAGTAGGAGTTCTAGTATAAGAACTAGTAATAATGAAAAAAATTTCAATATAAGAGGAAGATCTACTGATTTCGATATAAATAAAAAATACAGACATTTATGGGTTCAATGCGAAAATTGTTATGGATTAAATTATAAAAAATTTTTTAGGTCAAAAATGAATATTTGTGAACAGTGTGGGTATCATTTGAAAATGAATAGTTCAGATAGAATCGAACTTTTGATTGATCCGGGAACGTGGAATCCTATGGATGAGGATATGGTTTCTATGGACCCCATTGAATTTCATTCAGAAGAGGAACCATATAGAGATCGTATCGATTCTTATCAAAGAAAAACAGGGTTAACTGAAGCTGTTCAAACAGGCGTAGGTCAACTAAACGGTATTCCTATAGCAATTGGGGTTATGGATTTTCAGTTTATGGGAGGTAGTATGGGATCCGTAGTAGGCGAGAAAATTACTCGTTTGATCGAATATGCTACTAATCAATGCCTACCTGTCATTATTGTATGTGCTTCTGGAGGAGCGCGCATGCAAGAAGGAAGTTTGAGCTTGATGCAAATGGCTAAAATATCTTCTGCTTCATATAATTATCAATCAGATAAAAAGTTATTCTATGTATCAATTCTTACATCTCCTACAACAGGTGGAGTAACTGCCAGTTTTGGCATGTTGGGGGATGTAATTATTGCTGAACCTAATGCCTACATTGCATTTGCCGGTAAAAGGGTAATTGAACAAACATTGAATAAGACAGTACCAGAAGGTTCACAAGCGGCTGAGTATTTATTCCATAAAGGCTTATTCGACCCAATTGTACCACGTAATCTTTTAAAAGGCGTTCTGGCTGAGTTATTTCAGCTCCACGGTTTCTTTCCCTTAAGTCAAAATTAAAAAATTAAAGTATAGCACTACATTCAGTTATTTTATTTGTTTTGTTTTGTAGCAAACAAGTATTTGGTTCATCTTAATCAAAAAACTATTAGGAATGGTGTTTTCTTTGGTGACATAAGTTACACTTGTAGTAAGAGACAGAAGTTTAGAAAAATTATTATTTTTTCCTCCAGATCTATTTTTTTTTATTCTACCTCTATTTATGATTAGTAATTACGAACCAGTCCATCTATTAACAAGATAAAAGAATGAATTTCTCCTTTGGAGGAATTCGAATTGGAGAAAATTCTTTTTTTTTTTTTTTTCTGGCCTTGCTCTTCTTTCTTACACTTAATACATATTAAATTAATATACAATAATCAAAAATGTGTAGTATGTAAAATCGATCGAAATTGAAATAAATAAAAGAATAAAACACAGAGAAGTTATTTCAATATTTATAAATAACCCCCAATTTTTACTATGAATCCTTATTTGTAGAATCGGATTAGTTAGAGTCGTGAACTCATAAAAAACTCTTTACTTTAATAAATAGGAAAAGATTAGAAAAGGAAGATCGAAAGAAGATTAAGGATGGAAGAGAAGAGGAAGTTTGATTCTCACCCATATTCGTAAAAGGAAAACAAAGGGAAAAGAAAGGGAAATAGGTACGCTAAATTTTGTCCTACATTATTTCTTTTTCCACTTAACTTATTTTCTTCTGCTTAACTTCATTTTTCTTATTTTTAACATATACATACATATTACCATTAATTAATATTCATCAATAATTACATTTTTATTTTTAATTAATTTTGTTTCTTTTTTTTTTTTAGTTAAAGTTAGGTTAGTAAATTAATTATTATTTATTAAATGATTTTGATTTCTTTAAAATTTTTATTACTTTGTTTGAATTTTTTCTATTATTGATTAATATTTTATTATTAATAAAATAATTTCTATTATTGATTAATATTTTATTATTATAATATTTTATTATTAATAAAATATTATAAATAATTAATTTAATAAAATTACTTTCTAGTAAAATAAATTTTATTAATTTAAGTAAATTTATATTATTTTGAATTAGAATTTATTCTATATACTTATTCATTCTATATACTTATTCTATATACTTACTTAAATTACTTACGTAAATTTCAAATTAAAATATTTAATGATTTTTAGAATTTTGGTTTCCTTTGTTTCCAACTAAACTAAATATATATAATCAATCTTTTTACTTATTATATCTTTTTATTCATTCTTTTTATTCATTATATATATATTCATTATATATCTTAATTTCTATATCTTAATTTCTATTTCATTTCTTTTCTAAATTATTTATTATTTTTCTATTTTAATATAATATTATATCGTATATATAATAAAATAATATAGTATATATTACTCCTATTAGATATATCATAAGATATCTATCTAATAGATATAAATATTTAGATAGAAATATAAAATTGAGGCACTCATTCTATGACAGATATTAACTTACCCTCTATTTTTGTGCCTTTAGTGGGCCTAGTATTTCCGGCAATTGCAATGGCTTCTTTATTTCTTCATGTCCAAAAAAATAAGATTGTCTAGGCTCCGTGTGACCAAAATTTTCAATTTATTTCAACGCGGGATGCTAATACAGATATTTATTTAGTGTAAATAATACAGTACGTATGATATGCGGTCCTTTTCTAATACGCAAACGAAAGAACTATTATGCATGCGGATACATTATATCCGCAAAAATACATGTCATGTAAATGCTGATATCGTCGGTTAAAAAGGATCCGCGAAGTTTTTCTTATTAAATGGAAAGTCAATGTATCTAACCAATTACTCCTAGCATTTCACAGCAAAATACTGCTAGTTGATGAAAGTTACTTTGGAATCAAAAAAGGTAAAGTAAAGTCAAATTTTTTGGTTCATGTCATTCCATTCCCTCAATTCCAATCGAATGCAACCGGATCTAGGATAGTTATAGTATGAACTGGCGATCAGAACATATATGGATAGAACTTATAACGGGGTCTCGAAAAACAAGTAATTTTTGCTGGGCCTGTATCCTTTTTTTAGGTTCACTAGGATTCTTAGTGGTTGGAACTTCCAGTTATCTTGGTAGGAATTTGATATCCGTATTTCCATCTCAGCAAATCATTTTTTTTCCACAAGGGATCGTGATGTCTTTCTATGGGATCGCAGGTCTATTCATTAGCTCCTATTTGTGGTGCACTATTTCATGGAATGTAGGTAGTGGTTATGACAGATTCGATAGAAAAGAAGGAATAGTGTGTATTTTTCGTTGGGGATTCCCTGGAAAAAATCGTCGCATTTTCCTTCGTTTCCTTATGAAAGATATCCAATCAATCAGAATAGAGGTTAAAGAGGGTCTTTATTCTCGTCGTGTCCTTTATATGGAAATCAGAGGTCAAGGAGCTATTCCCTTGACTCGTACTGATGAGAATTTTACTCCACGAGAAATTGAACAAAAAGCTGCGGAATTGGCCTACTTCTTGCGTGTACCAATTGAAGTATTTTGAAAAAAAAAAAAAATGAAAAAACAGAAAGCATTGGCCTCCCTCCTATATCTTGTATCTATAGTATTTTTGCCCTGGTGGGTCTCTCTCTCATTTAATAAATGTCTGGAACCTTGGGTTACTAATTGGTGGAATACCAGACAATCCGAAACTTTTTTTAATCATATTCAAGAGAAAAATGTTCTAGAAAAATTCATAGAATTAGAAGAACTATTCCTATTAGACGAAATGCTAAAGGAGTACCCGGAAACACATACACAAAAACTTCAGATCGGAATACACGAGGAAACGGTACAATTGGTCAAAACACAAAATGAATATGATCTCCATATCATTTTACATTTCTCGACAAATATAATTTGTTTCGCTATTCTAAGTGGTTATTTTATTCTGAGTAATGAAGAACTTGTCATTCTTAATTGTTGGGTTCAAGAATTCCTCTATAACTTAAGTGATACAATAAAAGCTTTTTCGATTCTTTTAGTTACTGATTTATGGATTGGATTTCATTCAACCCACGGCTGGGAACTAATGATTGGCTCGGTCTACAATGATTTTGGATTGGATCATAATGATCAAATTATATCTGGTCTTGTTTCCACTTTTCCAGTTATTCTAGATACAATTGTGAAATATTGGATCTTCCATTATTTAAATCGTGTATCTCCCTCGCTTGTAGTCATTTATCATTCAATGAATGAATGAAGAATTTATTTGATTTCATTATATCAATCAAATCAGAATCCCTCTTCTTGTATAAAGAAAGCATTTTCAATCTTACTTAATTCTTTATACTTTTATCTGCTCAAGGTATTCATCCCATATTATATTCCGGTACAATTATTTCAGTACAAGGACAGATTCGTGTATAGGGAACTACACTAGTTACCTATCTAATTTATTGTAGAAATTCCAGGATCAATGATTGGACATGCAAAAAAAAAATACTTTTTCTTGGATAAAGGAAGAGATGGTTCGATTTATTTCTGTATCAATCATGATATATGTAATAACTCAGGCATCTATTTCAAATGCATATCCCATTTTTGCGCAGCAGGGTTATGAAAACCCACGAGAAGCAACTGGGCGAATTGTATGTGCCAATTGCCATTTAGCTAATAAACCTGTGGATATTGAAGTTCCGCAAGCTGTGCTTCCCGATACTGTATT